CGAGCCTCTCGGTCTGTCATTATACCTCGAGAAGTAGAAAGAATTACAATCCCCATCCCGCCTAAAATTCTAGGAATTCGTTGATAGTTCGAATAGATTCGTAGGCCAGGCCTACTGATACGTTTTAAATTTAAAATAGTTCGATAGGGTCCTTTCCTATTCCTTCTATGTCGTAGGGTTAAAACCAAAAAATATTTGTTGTTTTCCTGATGCTTCCTCACGTTTTTGATAAAACCTTCTCTTAAAAGTATTTTAACAATGTTTTCCGTGATGTTAGTGGATGCTATTTGAATCGTCCCTTTTCTATTCATGTCAGCATTTCGTATAGAGGTTATTATGTCAGCAATAGTGTCCCTACCCATGATAAACTAAAATTTTGGTTGCCTCCCATTTTTGATATAATCAACATGCTATTTTTTATTTATTTTTTAATTTTTATATTTTTGTTATTAAATAAAGGGATATGCGTCCGATACAACCTAATCCACTAATTACTCTATTTCATCCAAATACTATGTATAATATAACTATATTACGTATGATCTCATCTTATAATACCTCAGGTGCTAATGAAACTATTTTAGTGAAATTTAACTGTCTCAATTCTCGGGCAATCGCACCAAAAACTCGAGTTCCTTTTGGATTTCCTTCTTGATCAATCACAACTGCAGCATTATCATCATATCGTATTATCATACCGTTGTCACGTTTAAGTTCTTTACAAGTACGTACAATTACAGCTCTGATCACCTCTGATCTTTCTATAGGTGTGTTTGGTAATGCTTCCTTGATCACAGCAACAATAATGTCACCGATATGAGCATATCGGCGATTACTAGCTCCTATGATTCTAATACACATTAATTCTCGGGCCCCGCTGTTATCCGCTACATTCAAATGGCTTTGAGGTTGAATCATATCATTTTTGAATCTGTTCTTTCAATGTTAATCCAAAGGGCGAAGTAAAAAAAAAAAGAAATATTGTTTGTCAAAAAGAAACCTGCAATTTTTTTTTATCCCCAAGACTTCTTTTCTTTGGTTCTACGTTCCTATCCCGAAATAATAAATTGAGTTCGTATAGGCATTTTGGACGCCGCTATTGAAATAGCCTTTCTGGCTATATTTTCTGCTACTCCGCCCATTTCATAAAGTATTCGACCTGGTTTAACGACAGCTACCCAATATTCGGGAGATCCTTTACCCGAACCCATACGTGTTTCCGTAGGTCTTACCGTAACTGGTTTGTCTGGAAATATACGTACCCATATTTTTCCACCACGGCGCACATTTCTTGTCATTGCTCGTCGCCCTGCTTCTATTTGTCTAGATGTGATCCAAGCGGGTTCAAGTGCCTGAAGAGCATATTTACCGAAACAAATACGATTACCTCGATAAGATATTCCTTTCATTCTTCCTCTATGTTGTTTTCGAAATCTGGTTCTTTTAGGGTTATAGTTGATGGTTCTTTCTCAATTCCATCTCTACTACAGAACCGGACATGAGAGTTTCTTCTCATCCGGCTCATCGCGAATGAAACGATTCGAATTTGAGAATTTTATGAAAATATACGGAATCATGGATTCTTTGAGATTTCATCTAATCTATTAGAAATTTCTATATCTTGTTTGGATATATACTTAAACATGTATTTTTTTTTTCTAGATAATTATTTCTATTTCTAGATAGTGAGATAATGTGGTTTTTTTCTAACGAATCTTTATTTTGTTTTGCCTTTGATCATATTATTATATTGGATCGAACAAGATTGAGTAATCTAATAAAAACCTTCGCGGGCGAATATTTACTCTTTCAATATCTATTTTAGTTGTAGGGTTAGCTCATGAATTCTCGGAATAAATGAATTGGTCCCTGGTTCGTTCCGCCATCCTACCTAATGAATTATTAGGATTCATTTTTCAATAGAATCTTACGTATTCATAGGTTCCATCGTTCCCGTCGCTTCGCAATTAATGGTTAGGTTTGAATTCTACAATGGAGCCCCTCATGAAATTTGTTCTTGAGTCAATCTTTTTAGTCTTTATTGGCTCGAGGCTCTTGATTTTTTTCTATGAATAGATTCATATACTTATGGATGAATCAGTATTGATGCTTTATTACACTGCCTTTTATGAGATGACTCATAAACCTTACATATATTGGAATCCTATATCATTGATATTCTTTTTCTTTCTTTCTCTCAACCTTTCCTTTATCTGTATACTTTTTTTATATCATAATCAGATTCATTTTTTTTCTTTATGTAAGAAAGATTTCAGTTGCTACAATGATATGACCAATATATCATATCTTGACTGCTTTTTTGTATCCAGATAATGTGAAACGATGAGTTGGTTATTAGTTATATAGTTATTAGTTCACAGTAGGGGTCTGTCCATTTTTTTGGAATTCTATCCTATAAAAAAAAACCAACGAGTCGCACACTAAGCATAGCAATTATATGAAATCATCAATCAAATTTTTATTCAAACCTATAGAATTG